AATAAGACAAGGGAGTTTTCATAATTTCATTTTTTTGATCATAAATAATCGCCAACAAGAATTTGGTTCTTTTTACGTACTTGATATCGATAAATCTGCGAATCTAGAAATTCATTTCGGCCAATTGAACCTTCTCGAACTGTTTCTTTTTAAGAACCAAAAAGATTTGTGCCAAAATAACAGATGCCAAGAAGAACAAAAGTCCTTGGACACGTAATGGATCTTGAAGTACTATTTCTGCATCTCCCTGACCAAATCCGCCTACATTAGGATTACTCGTTAATGGTTGATCAAATTTGATAGATTCGCCCTCGGAAACAAGAAGTTCTGGTCCGGGAGGGATAATATCAACCACTTGACGTCCCTCTGACGCATCCGTTATGGTTATCTCATACCCCCCTTTTTCTTTTCGTATGATTTTGCTTACTATACCTGCTGCTGTAGCATTATAAACTGTATTGTTACTCTTGTTGCCGTCGGGATAAATCTGACCCCTTCCCCTGTTCCCGCCTACGTATATAGGATATTTTAAGAAGTGAACATCCTTCTTAGTAGCAGGGTCCGGGGAAAGAATAGGGAAGGTTATTTCACTATATTTTTTACCAGGGACAGGGCCTACCACAAGAATATTTGTTTTATTGGGGCGATAGCTCTGAAAAGACAAATTGCCAATCTTTTCTTTCATCTCAGGAGAAATACGATCGGGAGGGGCTAATTCAAACCCCTCCGGTAAAATAAGAACAGCCCCGACGTTCAACCCCCCTTTTTTACCATTAGCAAGAACCTGTTTCAGTTGCATATCATAAGGAATTCGAACAACTGCTTCAAATACAGTATCAGGAAGTACCGCTTGTGGAACCTCAATTTCCACGGGCTTATTAGCTAAATGGCAATTGGCACATACAATACGCCCAGTCGCTTCTCGTGGATTTTCATAACCCTGCTGTGCAAAAATGGGATATGCACTTGAAATGGACGTCCGAGTTAAGATATATATCATGAGCGATACGGAAATAGATCGAGTAATCTGTTTCTTTAGCCAAGAAAAAGCATTTCTAGTTTGCATGGTCCAATCATTGATCGCGAAAATTTCTACAATAAATTGGGTAGGTCGCTAGTATAGTTCCCTAGCCACGATTCTGCTATTTGCTGGAATAATCTAGGATGAATCTTCCCGATGGTTAGAAATAGGAAGAGTAAATATGATTTTCAATACTTTGCTTATGTACAACTACAAAGTACCAAGCATTCTAATTGGATTAGATTAATATCAATGGATCTTTTATCATTCAGTTATTGAATCATAAATCAGTAAAATTGACGGAGACAGACTAGTTAAATAACGGAAAAGCCAATATTTAAAACATGTATCAAAAATTACTGGAAGGATGCAAACAAGAATAGTTATAGTTTGCTCATTCGCAACAACTCCAACCTCGTTATAGATAGAGCGTATAGCGAATTCCCAACCTGGGGGTGAATGATATCCGAGAAAAAACTCAGTTACTAGAAGAAGACACAAAGCTTTTGCTGTGTCACTTAAGTTATATAGGAATTCCTGAGCCCAAGAGTTAAGAATAACAAGTTTTTCCTTACCCAAAATTGAATACCCGCTTAGAATACCAAACCAGATGATATTTGTTGAGAAGTGCAAAATCGTATCCATACGATTCTCATTTTGTATCGTGATTAATTGGATCGTTTCTTTATGGATTCCTATCCCAAACTCTTCGAGATGTGTTTCCGAGTATTCCTTGATCATTTCGTCCAAGAAGAGGAGTTCCTCTAATTCTCTGAATTTTTCTAGAAGACTCTTTTCTTGAATATTATTCAAGACAATTTGGGATTGCCCAGTATTCCACCAATTAGTAACCCAAGATTCCAGACATTTATTAACTGAGAAAGAAATCCACCAGGGCAAAAATACTATAGATGCAAGATAGAAAAGAGGAGTGAATGCTTTCTTTTTTGCCATTTTTTCGTCTGTAAATTGTTAATCAACCCATTCGTACACTCTATGCGATCGAATATTTCTTACACACATGAGTTTTATACAAGGTATCGAACTTATGAATCTATTTTCTTTGTGATTTTGTGGTTAGTCTTTGAATCTAGAAAGAATACAGAAATAGGCTAAGAATTCACTTCGAATGAAGAAATTTAGAATATTGTTTCCTGATATCTCAATTGGTCAAATTAAAAATAAAGTGTATCCTTTCGATGAATGATCGAAAGAACCACTTTAAGTAATGAATATTATTCAGATTTTGAGACGAAAGAACTCCTTTGCTATCAAAATATCCAATATTTCGAAAAAATTTCACTGATTACCCATAGTCAGGAATAGAATAATTGAGGGAAAGATATTAGGATGATCAAAAAAAAATGACTGGCAAAGGATAAATTGGCTAGTTCTCAGTATTTAATTAAGAAATCCAATTGTTGGTCATTAAAGAATACAAAAGAAAGAATTTCAAATTTACAAGATACGATCTATCTGGATCTAAAGTGTCAATTCCAACAAATATTGAACTAAAAAAAATTCTTGCTTTCGAAATGGTTTGCCGTCTGAGATGAATCTATTATTTCGATTTGTTATTTGTTATTGAATTGCGTGCGCATAAAGACCATAAAACGCATAAAGACCATAAAAAGAGTTTCGTTTTATGGTTCTTTCATATACGTTTTCTTTAATTGAATGAACGTTCTGATTCTCAATTTATCAAAATACTTCAATTGGTACACGCAAGAAATAGGCTAATTCAGCAGCCTTTTGTTCAATTTCTCGTGGAGTCAAATTCTCATCAGTACGGGTCAAGGGAATGGACCCCTGGCCTCGGATGTCCATATAAAGAACACGACGAGCATAAATACCCTCTTTAACTTCTATTCTAACGGACTGAATATCTTTTATAAGGAATCGGAGGAATATGCGACGATTTTTTCCCGGAAATCCCCAACGAAAAATACAGACTATTCCTTCCTTTCTATCGAATCGATCATAACCACTACCTACATTCCAGGAAATTGTGCACCACAAATAAGAGCTAATAAAGAGACCCGCAATTCCGTAGAAAGACATCACGATTCCTTGTGGAAAAAAAATGATTTGCTGAGGCGGAAAAAAAGATAGCAAATTTCTACCAAGATAACTGGAAGTTCCAACTAATAAGAAGCCTAATGAACCTAAAAAAAGGATCAAGGCCCAGCAGAAATTACTTATTTTTCGAGACCCCGTTATAAGTTCTATCCATATATCGTCTGATCGCCAAGTCATACTTTACTCGATTGCATTTTATTGGAATTGAGATAATACCCCAGAGAAATTTGACTTTACTTTTTTGTTTCCGAAGTAACTCTCATCAACTAGCACTAGTTTGAGGTGAACTAGCACTAGTTTGATGTCAACCTTTAGGAGTAATTCATCAAATTGGTTAAATCTAAAATAATAACATACTCTTTATTTAATACGATCCCACTATACATATCGATATACATATAGATTCACCGACTACATTTCAGCCATCCAGAGATCCTGATCTATTTGAAAATTGCTAGAATTGATATATCCATATATCATGTTTCTGCGGGCATAAGAGTTTTTTCCTTTATGTTCGGTGGAAATCACATGTTATACTATATTCCAATAAATAGATATCCGTGTTATGATACAAGTCCACGTTTTCAAAAAAAAAATGGATGAGATTGGATCCCAGCGGATCTAAACAATCTTGTTTTTTTGAACATGAAGAAATAAAGAAGCCATTGCAATTGCCGGAAAGACTAGGCCTACTAACGGCACAAAAATAGATGGAAGGTTCAAATTTGTCATAGAAGGGGTACCTCGATTTACTATTTGTATCTGTTATTATGTTATTATATAAATAAAGATATCTTGTAATAATTATAATTAAATTAAGAATTTGAATTCTAATTAGATAATATGATAATATTTATTATTAATAGAATTTGAAGAATTTTAAATTCTTAGTATAGATCGAAGTATCGATATATCTAAATCTAATTGAGTACGTATAATAAGAATAAGTGCAAAGAATGTAGAACTGTAGAACTAAATAAATGGACTTATTCATCTCCTCCATGAGAAAGATATGTATGATAATGATAATAAACTTTATTATTTTTCTTCATTTCTTTGTCTTTTGTTCTTGTCTTCTAATTTTCTAAAAATAGATAAAGAGTTTTTTACCGATTATCGAAGGATTCGTTCGAATCCGACCCAACATGGATTTTTAGCTAAAATGGTTTTTCGGTAGATAGAGAAAGATACAAAACTCTATTATCTATATTGAAATTTCAAATTATATACCTAAGACAAGACCAAATTCGTTTTATTTTACTAATTTCACGAACGGAAGAACTCACTCTTGGTGATAAAGGTTTCTTGATTCGTAATCAGGAATATAGGTCAAAAAAAGAGTTATCCTCAATTTTCGTTTTGATTCTTTCTACAATTCGATCTTCTATCACCAAAGAAAAGGCCATTATTATCTTATTTACTTTGATTCCGATAAACTAACTACTTTTTGCTACAAACACAAAAAAAATAATTGAACTTAGTGCTCTACTTGATTTTGCTTGACTTTTGATTCAAAGGAAAAAAGGCGTGGAGCTTAAATAACTCACTCAGAACGCTTTTTAAAAGATTACGTGGTACAATTAGGTCGAATAAACCCTTCTGGAATAAGTATTCAGCTGCTTGTGAACCTTCGGGTACTGTTTTATTCAATGTTTGTTCAATTACTCTTTTACCTGCAAATGCAATGTAGGCATTGGGTTCGGCAATAATGATATCCCCCAACATACCAAAACTAGCTGTCACTCCACCAGTTGTCGGAGATGTAAGGATTGATACATAAAATAATTTTTTATTTAATTGATAATCATATAAAGCAGACGATATTTTAGCCATTTGCATCAAGCTCAAACTTCCTTCCTGCATGCGCGCCCCCCCAGAAGCACACACTATAATAAGAGGT